ATATCTATGTCCCAAGACCAAAACTATGAATAATGAAAGATGAGGAAGAGTATACCTTGTAGTGACGTCCTCCTCATAATCTAATAAGTCCGACTACTTATCATCAACTTATCATCATTCATCATAATGAACAAATGTTTCACTCTATAACTCATTATAATTAGAACTCATTCTATTATGTCAGGCGGTTACCTTTTTTTATCACAAATATCAACAATATATCTATCCTCCACCGAAAAATGAAGACTAAGACTGGCGTTTCGTGCAAAAAAGCCCTTTATCAGATTTGAACCGATGACTTACGCCTTACCATGGCGTTACTCTACCACTGAGTTAAAAGGGCCTATTTTATTGAATTCATGAATTAGCCCAAGCCCACTATGAGTCTACCACATGTATCTATGTATATACTATATGTACATAGATACATGTATGCATATATTAGGGCTCACTCAGGAACAAGAAATTAGATTGACCTAGGAAGTCTAGTGTATTTCCTTATTATTTAATTGAAATTGATAAGTATTAATGCAGTGAATTGTTCCAAGACCGATCCTAATTGCTTTTATTGACCCAGCAGAACGAGATTCACTTGATTGATACATGTACCAATCCAACATAGATCCAAGATATTTCATCGAATCATATCATGAAGGAACTCGACGCGTACCCTGACCCGAATTCTCATAAAATAAAAGGGAAATCTCTTCGATTGCTTGTCGGTCTCTTACCAGATTGACAGATTCTACATCAGTCTTTTTGAATCAATCAAAAAAAAATTCGATTTCGATTGTTCCTGAATTTCGTGACTTAGCATGAGATAGAGATAGGCATATCTCATCTTAACAATGTGCGAATCAATGAGTGAAAATTGGAATCGGGGTTTACCTCTTTTTCTGCCGGACAAAACACCCCCTGAAGGAATCCTATACTTCGTTTATATTGACAATTCCCCAAAACTGCTCATACTATGAGCATAGTATGCTGGCGGTCGGGCAGGTATGCCCCTATCGTCTAGTGGTTCAGGACATCTCTCTTTCAAGGAGGCAGCGGGGATTCGACTTCCCCTGGGGGTAGGAAAGGAAGTTGATCATGGATTCTCAATAAGCCTAGAGTGGATTCTCCCTGGGTCGATGCCCGAGCGGTTAATGGGGACGGACTGTAAATTCGTTGGCAATATGTCTACGCTGGTTCAAATCCAGCTCGACCCAAGAATTCGCCAATCCATTAGGATGATATAACCAATTCGCCCTCAAAAAATGCATGATATGGAGGAATAAAGATTCCATCTTTTGGAATATATCTCTATTTGTTTCCACATGTTCTGATGTTGCTAATGATAATGATCTAGAGTCATGATCTATAAGTATAAGGAATAAAGAGTAAGGAGAAAAAAAGAAAGAGTCCCTTTTTTTTTTTTGATTGAAAGATTGTTTCTCATTGGCAATAACCACAGGATTAATAGTAATCCGTGTCACTCTAGTACATATCCATTCTATGTGTATATGTATATCAGTATACCATTCGTGTCTCTGTTACAACGCAGCTATTATATTATAAATTATATTATAAATGGTTCGAATGAAATCATAAGAATATGTGGGCTGTACACCTCATTTCCCTGGTCCCCGGGATTGTAGTTCAATTGGTCAGAGCACCGCCCTGTCAAGGCGGAAGCTGCGGGTTCGAGCCCCGTCAGTCCCGACCTAGGATTAGGATCCGATGAATCAATCAATTCATCTCTCCATTTTCTGTGAAGAGGATCTAATTCCCGGCGGTAGGATCCTTATTTCGTTTCGCATTTCTCATCGGAAAATCAGAAATTGCAATTATTGCAACTAGTACCAATTGATGGTGGAGAGACATATGTAGGTTGGGACAATCAGAGGTATCACCATATTCAGGATTCCAAGAGAGACCATATGGGTCTGGCTTTGATCGATTGTTCCTGATCAATGGAATGTAATTGAGTACCCATATGTTTACCGGGAGCACATACACATACACAATTTACTTAACATAGTTACCCCGACATAGTACTTTTGAGACTTGACCTACCCTTTTTCTGGGTCCGATTCTGTGTAACCTCAATTACTAATTGAATTTTTCATTGGGGAGAATCTATCTCATGCAAATTGCACACTGGATTCTCAATGTATGCGTCCCAATCCAAGGAAGAGGATACTAATTATATAAATAATAAAAGATCAAACAAAGATCCGTTTATCCTGTTCTAGTTCTAAGGAGGGAATAGAATGAATAATCTTTTTTTTTTCTTCCTATTGCAGCGGTCCCATCAAAAAAAAAGAACAGAATCAATAAAGAAAATAGTGAATTTGTCGGAATATTGGATCTTTTTATACCAGGATCCGTAGTTATCGTACTTCTCTGTTTTCTAAGAAGATTAGATCATCAAAAAAACTTAGCTTAGAACTGAATTCCTTCCTTTTTCCATTTGACTGTTTGGGTCTGTAACTAATGGAACACATCGGTCAGATGATACCTCAGATTATTGGATATAAGGAAGACGTTAGATTATAGAAACGAAAGAGTTGAGAAATTCAATTGGATTCTTGATTGGATCAGGAATCCCATTTTTTTTGGTATGGATAAAAGATCTTCCTATGTTATACTATTCAATTCTCGACGATGAATTGATTTGATAGAGCAGATATTGTTATTGTTATTCATGATATTGATCCGATTCAGTATCATCAAGATGCAATTAATCCCATTGCATTTACAAATTATGGAGAAAGATTTATTATCTCTATGGGATTAGATCCCTAGTTATTCCGAAGCAAAAAAACAATGATGAGATTATGGAAGTAAATATCCTCGCATTTATTGCTACTGCACTGTTCATTCTAGTTCCTACTGCTTTTTTACTTATCATTTACGTAAAAACAGTCAGTCAAAATGATTAATTTGACTGAAACTTGAGTTATTAGTTTTTATCAATGATTGAAGAAATGAAAGGGATTACAATTCCAAGTCTTAAATGAACTTAAATGAAATGGGCAGACTGGATTGAATTAGCAGTATATGGATCCAATAGATGAGATAGTATGGTGGAAAGAACTATATGAACCTTTCCACCACACTATCTATTGTAGTGTATGAAGATATGGGATTGATATAGATCAATCCATAATTCGCGTATTTATTCCGATCAATCCGAAATAAGCTAACGTCAACTGCTCTAATTCATAGGTTTATGATTCTTTTTAATATGAATCCCGGGATCTATCGAAACAATCAATGGAGGAAGAATAGTAGGGGCATACACAAAAGAAGCCCAATGAATCCTTTTTTTTTTTTTCCGAAGAAATAGAAATAATTGAATTGGTTGAGCCGTTAACAGATGATCCAATGATCCAAGGAGTTTTATGGTAACTTATTTGGATTTGGAAAAGGAGTAGAGTCAAATATTTTTTTTTTAACGCTTGAGCCATGACACGAGGTGAGGTGATAAAGCATAAAGAAAATCCCTAGGAGTATAAAAAAACGGTAAGTGCGCGATATGTGGATCACCCGGCGCAAGCAAGATCTTATTATGCTTAGTACTTCTTTTGACAACCACTATGTATATGTCGCCTCCAGCCGAAAGTAGATATTGTATCTACGTAATAGCAGAACAACTCCCTCTTTCAACAGTAAAGAGGGAAAGAAATAAAATAGGGATTACCCCTCATTGTAATATCCATAATTCTGGTAAGAACTGGTTCATCGAAAATGATTGAAATATTTGTTTGATCCAAAGGTTATTATTGAATATTACTAATATTACTACTGGATTTCGGTGAAATTTGGAAATGGAGATATTTTGATTTTAAAACGATTCGTAGAACGATCTATTAAACAATTGATATAAATTGATATAATTGGATTCCTCAACTTAAACTTACTAATTCATATGAATTAGTAATACCCCTAGAGTCCACTTCTTCCCCATACTACGAGTGAAAGGGAAAATGTAAAGACTACCATTAAAGCCGCCCAAGCAAGACTTACTATATCCATGTGAATCATGTCCCCTATCTCTATGAATATGAAGGAATTATTCCATTATTGATCGCTAATAATATAATAGTGGAATCAATGGTGCAGAGTCAAAATGGGATTCTGACTTAACTTAAGTCTATTGAGGATCCAATCCAATGGATCCACTCTAACAAGTTCCTATATGATTTCTTCTGGTGGAATCGGAAAGCATTAAGTACAAGCAAGATATGCAGTTATCCCATTGGAAGGGGATGCTATTAATAGAACATGTAGAAATATTAAGACCCATTCTTTGTTTTGTTGACTTTCATAAGTTCTAAGAATGAAAGTCAAGATAGATAACTATCTATCACATATTCCTACCTCCCATTTGATCTAAGCCTTACTGTCTCTGTTTCTGTGAAACAATTGAAACAATTGAGAGACACGCTATTCTATTCTTGGTGGGGGTTACCAAACAGAATTTTTTTTTTCGTTTTTTCTATTTTGATTTTAAGAGCCATTCACCCATCCAATATTGATTGGATGAATGACCGAGCACTCGGATCCTATCGCGAGTCCGCATACAAAATATCTTCAGCCCTTCCCACAACTCGTAATTGGATTCCCCATCGGCCCATCCAAATTCACGACTAAGTCAGTATAAACTAGAGTGGTGAGGTAAGGTAATTAGGAAGGATTTACAGTCCTTTAGCAAGCTTTGGATCCCAAGATTTCCGGTCCCTTACTTTCGTAGTTCTGAATCTCACAAGGGAATATGACTATTGATTTTATTTTTGAAGAAACAATTTACAGTCCTTCATGGAATCTCCAGATTCTAAAGAGAAAGTATCGATAGTCCTTTCTTTGGTTTGGCTCCGCAATCAAACGAGTTATATCAACAGGATAAGGAAGATAAGGGCTTCCGAGATCAGGCGACACCCGGATTTGAACTGGGGAAAAAGGATTTGCAGTCCCCCGCCTTACCACTCGGCCATGCCGCCGAAACGATACAA